GTGCTTAGAAGATTTTTATTTTTTTTGAAATACGGGACTATATGAATCAGGGAAAAACTCCATGAAAGGAAGATTAATGATTCATATAAATCACTTAGTGGAAAATGTCCTGAATAAACCCAACGAGTAACTAATAATCCTGTTATACAGGAAAAAGTCATTATCATCCCCTTTTCGGATGAATCATATAGTTTTACGATTTCATCGACTAAAAAAGTTATGAAATGAATTGTAATTACAATTGAAACAATCGAAAAAGAAATATGAGTTAATATATGCTCTAAAGTTGAAAATATCATAATTTTTTTTTAAGGAGTCCCATAATTATAAAAAGGAAATTGGAAATTGAATTCATTATAGGATCTATTTACTTTTTTTAGGAGATGACATGCCGCCACTCGGACTCGAACCGAGATGCTCTAGCACTGCTTCCTAAGAGCAGCGTGTCTACCAATTTCACCATAGCGGCTTGTCTTGAATTCATAATACCCTATGAATAAGCAATCGTCTAGATTTAAGAATTAAATTGTTGCAATCTTTTTTAGGAAAGATTCAAATTGATGAATAAAAATTCGTTCAAATAGGTATTTGAAGGTTCATTATTTGAATTTAGGGTCTTAGTTTTATTGTGTATTTTAGACTCTCCTCGACTTGAACTCTTGGAAAACTAGATAGTCCAACTATGAATTAAGGGATAGAACCCCCCCCCCAAAAAAAACATTTTTGTTTTGTTTTAATGAACTGTTTTTGATTTATTTGATTTCAAACATCGAAACCAAAAAATCCATTTTATCAATGAACAAAAAAATTTGTTAAGTGTTTTTGAGTGGATTGATGGAAATAAATATATGGGAGTCTATATAGGAATTCATAGAAAATCCAAAAAGAAGAAAGTTGCACAAAAAGGTTTAGAATTTTAATCAATTAGTTTCAATGATTTTGATTTTTTACTCGCCTTTCTATAGAGAAAACGTGGATCTAGAGAAAAAAGAAAACCTTATATTATTGCTTATATTATTGTAAGAAACAGGCTGATGGGGAAAATAATACTCCCCACCTTGGAAATGAGAAAATATACTAAAAAGACAATTACGTATCTTATGTTTTTTTGTCAAAAAAAAAAAGGATTCTTTTTTTTTTTTTTTAATTCAGTACGGTAAAGAGAAAAATCCTTATTCTAATTCTAAGAGTGAAACAAATTCCATTTCCTATTGATTAACTCAACAGGGAATGGAAAGCGGAAATTTTATTTTCGAAACGAAATGAGTCAATTTTTGAGTCAAGCCGATTCAGATTATTGTAACATGTTATGTTTTATTACTTATTTTATTTGTTTGTTGGACAAAAAAACTTTTTGAATTCCCGGTAGAAATAGATTTCCCTAAGGAAAACGCTTTTAACGCTGCCCAATACCCCTTCCTTTTCCAAAAATTTTTACGAATACGCTTTTTTGATGCAGAAGTACGTTTTTTTGGAACTGCCATTTAAATCAAAATTAAGAGATTACTCATTGGTATAGCTGGATGTGAAAGACATCTATTCTTCAAAAGAAATTTGCGCTTTGCCAATTCATTATGTATTTCTTTTCTAGATAATATTTTTGATTCTAAAAATCAAAAAGAATACATAAGATGCGTGAAAGATATGGAAAAATTGCATAAACTATTTTTATTACTAAAAATAAAAGAATATTCTTTTATTTTTTAGTAACTTCTCAAATTCGCGAAAAATATGCCTAATTTAACTTGAATTTGAAAGTTCGAAGGAGACTAGTAATTAATCTGCTTTTTTCATATGATTTGACCAATTGTAACTTCTTGATTTGAATATTTGAAGTATTTAGCAGAAACTTCTAAAGAATAAGTATAAAAAGAAATAAAAATTCAAAAATTCTATTTCTATTTAAGTTATTAAGTTAGTGCATATCTTTATTTTTTTATTGACTCCTTTCAAAAAGAGGTAAGATCCGGTGAATCGGAAACAATTAATATTAATTAAGAATTAAAAAACTTTTTTTATGGAACAGACATATCAATATGCGTGGATCATACCTTTCCTTCCACTTCCAGTTCCTATGTTAATAGGAGTGGGACTTCTTCTTTTTCCGACAGCAACAAAAAATCTCCGTCGTATGTGGGCTTTTTCGAGTATTTTATTGTTAAGTATAGTCATGATTTTTTCAACTAATCTGTCTATTCAGCAAATAAAAAGCAGTTCTATCTATCAATATGTATGGTCTTGGACCCTCGATAATGATTTTTCTTTAGAATTCGGCTACTTGATCGATCCACTTACTTCTATTATGTCAATGTTAATCACTACTGTTGGAATTATGGTTCTTATTTATAGTGATAATTATATGGCTCACGATCAAGGATACTTGAGATTTTTTGCTTATATGAGTTTTTTCAGTACTTCGATGTTGGGATTAGTTACTAGTTCGAATTTGATACAAATTTATATTTTTTGGGAATTGGTTGGAATGTGTTCCTATCTATTA